GATCCAGTTTGATAGATTCGCCCTCTGAAATAAGAAGTTCTGGTCCTGGAGGGATAATATCCACCACTTGACGCCCATCCAATGCATCCACTAGGGTTATTTCATATCCTCCCTTTTCTTTTCGTATTATTTTGCTTATTATACCCGCTACTGTAGCATTATAAACATTATTATTACTCTTACTCCCGTCGGGATAAATCTGGCCCCTTCCTCTGTTCCCACCTACATATATGGGATATTTTAAGAAGTAAACATCTTTCTTAGTAGCAGGGTCCGGAGAAAGAATAGGAAAGGTGATTTCACTATATTTCTGACCAGGAACAGGACCTATTACAAGAATATTTTTTTTAGTGGGACGATAGTTCTGAAAAGATAGATTGCCTATCTTTTCTTTAATCTCGGGAGAAATACGCTCTGGGGGGGCTAATTCAAACCCCTCAGGTAAAATAAGAACAGCCCCCACATTCAAAGCTCCTTTTTTACCATTCCCAAGAACTTGTTTCAATTGCTTATCATAAGGAATTCGAACAACTGCTTCAAATACACTATCCGGAAGTACAGCTTGTGGAACCTCAATATCCACGGGCTTATTAGCTAAATGGCAGTTGGCACAGACAATACGGCCGGTCGCTTCTCGTGGATTTTCATAACCCTGCTGTGCAAAAATGGGATATGCATTTGAAACAGGTGCCCCAGTTATTATATATATCATGAGCGATAGGAAAATGGATCGAGTAATCTCTGCCTTTATCCAAAAAAAGGTATTTCTAGTTTGCATGGTCCAATCATTGATCCCGAAAATTTCTACAATAAAATTAGGTAGGTTGCTAGTATAGTTCCCTATCCCTGATTCTGCTATTTACTGAAATAATTTTACTCGAATCTAGGAAGAATTCTCCTGGATGGGTAGAAGAAATAAGTAAAATTATTAATGTTTTACTTATGTACAAAGTAACAAACCTGAACATGGGATCAGTGGATCATTTTTTAGTCATTTATTGAATGATAAATCACTACAAGTGACGGAGATACACGATTTAAATAACGGAAGATCCAATATTTAAAAATTGTATCTAGAATGACTGGAAAAGTGGAAACAAGACCGGATATAATTTGATCATTATGAGCAAATCCAAAATCTTTGTAAACAGATCCAATCATTAGTTCCCAACCATGGGGCGAATGGAAGCCTATACATAAATCAGTTAATAAAAGAATAGAAAAAGCTTTGATTGTATCACTTAAGTTATATAGGAACTCTTGAACCCAAGAGTTAAGGAGAAAAAGTTGTTCATTACCTAGAATAGAATAAGCACTTAGAATAACAAAAGAGATTATATTTGTCGAGAAGTACAAAATCATATGGATACGATCATGATTGTGTATCTTGATCAATTGGATTGTTTCTTTGTAAATTCCTATAGGAAGCTTTTGTAGATGTGTTTCTGGGTATTCTTTTATCATTTCGTCCAAGAGGAAGAGTCTCTCTAATTCTAGAACTTTTTTTAAAATATTTTTTTCTTGAATATGATTCAAGAAAATTTCAGATTGCCCAGTATTCCACCAATTAGTAACCCAAGCTTCTAGACTTTTTTTAAATGAAAGAGAGATCCACCAGGGCAAAAATACTATAGATGCAAGATATAGAAGGGGAATGAATGCTTTCGTTTTTGCCATTTTTTCGTCTTTTATTTTTTTTTTTTAATGAACTTACTTCATTCATCAACTTGATACAATATTGAATATTCATATCAAACATAAGTTCTATTACAAGTCATATTGATTCTATTATCAATCTATTCTCTGTTTTTTATTTGTACTTGAGTGGTTAGTCCTTAAATTTCGAAACAATACAAAAATAGAAAAACAAAGAATCCACTTTTTAAATTCGAATCAAGAAAAAAAATATCTATTGTTTCAAAATATAGCAATTACTCAAATTTGAAGCAATTGCCCGATTTCGATGAATGCACGAAAGAACCACCTCAGGATTAGGATTTACAGGTGAAAGAAGTCCCTTTCTATTCGATCAAAATAGAAAATATTTCAAAAAAAAAAAAGAATTTATCGGTTTTTCCCTCGTGTTAAAAACTAAGAATACGAAAGTAGTCATTCTTCGCTTCATTTTTCAAAATACTTCAATTGGTACACGCAAGAAATAGGCCAATTCTGCAGCTTTTTGTTCAATTTCTTGTGGGGTCAAATTCTTCTCATTACGAGTCAAGGGAATGGCCCCCTGGCCTCTGATTTCTATATAAAGGACACGATGTGCATAAATACCCTCTTTCACTTCGATTCTGATGGATTGAATGTCTTTCAGAAGGAATCGGAGGAAAATGCGACGATTTTTTCCAGGAAATCCCCAACGAAAAATAGACGCTAGTCCTTCTTTTCTATCGAATCGATCATAACCGCTACCTACATTCCACGAAATTGTGCACCATAGATAAGAACTAATAAAGAGACCTGCAATCCCATAGAAAGACATCACGATCCCCTGTGGAAAAAAAATGATTTGCTGAGACGGAAATAAAGATATCAAATCTCTACCAAGATAACTGGAAGTTCCAACCAATAAAAACCCTAATGAACCTAAAAAAAGGATAAAGGCCCAGCAGAAATTGCTTGTTTTTCGAGATCCCCTTAAAAATTCTATCCATATATGTTCTGATCGCCAACTCATACTAGATCTAATTGCATTTTATTGGAATTGGAAGAATAAAAAAAATAACCGAAATAAATTTTACTTTACTTTTGTTGATTTCCGAAGTAACTCTCATCAACTAGTATTATTCTGATGTGAACCTTTAAGAGTAATTCATCGAATTGTTTAGATCTCAAATAATAAGATCAACTGACATATAATTTCCTATAGATACTTATATATAGATATATTTACTTTATATCTATATCTCAGATATTCGCTCCGATTCCCATTTATTCAATTCTTTTTTTTTTCAAAGATTTATAATTCATTTACTCAGATGTCATGTATAATCGTTTATGGAAAGAGTAAGCTATATGTTATACTCTATCCTACTAGATAAATATAAATATCTGTGTTATGGTAGAAGTCGCATTCTTAAAAAAATATATATATATATACAAGATTTGGCACCATCGTATTTAAAAATAAAAAATCTTGTTTTTTTGAACATGAAGAGATAAAGAAGCCATTGCAATTGCCGGAAAAACTAAGCCCACTAAAGGCACAAAAATAGAGGGTAAGTTGTTGAAAGTTGTCATAGAATGGATACCTCGATTTAATAGACTTAATATTTGTACCTGTTATTTATTATTATTGTTATGTTATTTATCCTAATTATATTAATAATTTTATCTGTTATTTATTGTTAGAAAAATATCTTCGAATTATTATAATGCATATATTCATATATATATATAATTATTCAAATTTCTTAGAATTAGAAGAATTCTATAATTATAATAAGTATATCTACATGAGTATAATTATTTGAATTCTCTAATAATAAGAATGAATCTAGAATTCTATATATAGATGAGTATATATATATATGGAAAAGGAATGTAGAACATAATTTTTCATCTTTCGACATGAAATATATGTATGATAATCCACTTTTTATTTATTAATTTATTCTATTAATATTTTTAATTTTTCTTGTCTTATAATTTTCATTTAATTAACTGGAATAAAGATTTTCTTACAAATAAAAAGAAAAAAGAATTCACTCTTTTATGTTGTTTCATAGAGATTTCCTAATTACTAATTAGTAATATCTGTAAAAAAAAAAAAAGAATAATCCACATGATTCTTTCTACAATGAAATCTTATGTTACCAAATTCAAAATCCAAAGAATGGATTTTGAATTTGATTCCTTTAAACTAAATGAATAACTACTGGTTGATCACAAATCCAATTTTGTTTTTGATTAAGGCTCTACTTGATTGAATTTTGATTCGAAGGAAAGAAAACATGTAGGTGAAATAACTCACTCAAAATATCTTTTAAAAGATTACGTGGTACGATTGGATCGAATAAGCCCTTATGGAATAAATATTCAGCCGACTGTGAACCCTCAGGTAATGTCTTATTCAATGTTTGTTCAATTACTCTTTTACCCGCAAATGCAATGTAGGCATTGGGTTCCGCAATAATGATATCCCCCAACATACCAAAACTAGCTGTCACCCCGCCTGTAGTCGGAGATGTAAGGATTGATACATAGAATAAGTTTTTATTTGATTGATAATCAAATAAAGCGGAAGATATTTTAGCCATTTGCATCAAGCTCAAACTCCCTTCTTGCATGCGTGCTCCTCCAGAAGCACACACTAAAATAAGAGGTAAACATTGATTGGTAGCATACTCGATCAAACGGGTGATTTTCTCGCCTACTACAGATCCCATACTACCCCCCATAAACTGAAAATCCATAACCCCAATTGCTACGGGAATACCGTTTAATTGACCTGTGCCTGTTTGAACAGCTTCAGTCAATCCTGTCTTTCTTTGATAAGAATCAATACGATCTTTATAAGGTTCCTCTTCCGAATGAAATTCAATGGGATCTAGAGAGACCATGTCTTCATCCATAGGAGCCCAAGTACCCGGATCAATCGAAAGTTCGATTCTATCTGAACTACTCATTTTCAAATGATATCCACATTGTTCACAAATATTCATTTTTGATTTCAAAAATTTCTTATAATTTAATCCATAACAATTTTCGCATTGAACCCACAAATGCCTGTATTTTTGAGTAACATCTAGATTATTAGAACCTTCTGTTCTAGTGAAATCACTACCATCTCTTATACTAGCACTTTCACTATTATTTCCACCTTCACTACAAATGTAACTCTCAATGCAACTAGTAATTTGATTATTCCAACTATATTTAGTATCATACATCGAACGATCATAGTTGGAATCATGACTCTTCGATATGTTCTTTAGATAACTAGAGGTACAATAAATAGAAAACGAACTTTTTAGTTCACTTACAAAAGAATG